CAATGCCCCCTTTCGCCATGCATAAACTAAACCAATAATTAAGATAAGCACGAAAATGAAAGCTTCTATAAATACAGATACACCCAATACGTCAAAACTCATTGCCCATGGATAAAGAAAAACCGTTTCAACATCAAAAACAACAAAAACTAGAGCAAACATATAATACCGGATTCTAAATTGTAACCAAGCATCGCCCATTGGTTCTATACCCGACTCATAAGTAGAAAGTTTCTCCGGCCCTTTGCTAATCGGGGCTAACACTCCGGAAATGAAAAATGCCAAAATAGGAACAAGGATGGATATTATTAGAAATGCCCAAAAAAAATCATATTCGTAAAGCAGAAACATAAACGCACCCCTATGAACGTGGAAAATATACCGGATTCTATTGGTCGATTCGAATTGGAATTGTCAAGTCATCCATAACTATTTAGAACTATTTAGTCAAAACAAGAATTCATTTTGGTCGAACCGCCTAGTTTGCTTTGTTTATTGGTTTATTGTAGGGCATATCTCATTGCAAGATTCATCGACTTGGAATCCGATTTTATTTCCATTATACTTATTTCCATTTTATTTAGTTAGTAGAACCTTCTAACTATATATTACTCTTATACAAATTCTCCTGTTTCTCTTGTTTTTTTCTCTAAAGACGGGGAATTCTAAATTAATTACTTATCTTATTTCTTCTTTAATTAGAAATTCTTTAAAGATTTCTATTTTTTTCTATAAATAGAATCAGGAGGTCTTTATTTTCATTTTTTTTTTTCTTAGTGATTTAGAATAGAACAAGTAATCAAATAGAAGAGAATGTATAGGAATTTCCATCTCAAGATTTAGAAGATCCTGTGTTGATATATTCCTTTTATTATTATTTTATTATTATTTAATAATAGTATTAGGATTCGAATCCAGGTGGAGGGGTTTTTCTTGGTTGAATACAGAAAAAGAAGACTATCTTTTTTGTGTTGTGCTTCGCTAGGTCGAGGTAAGTAAGGTATACGAAGGAAAAGCCTATTTGACAATGAAAGTGACCAAATCGTTTTTCAAAAAACTTTAGCTTGTACACAAATACAGCAGGCCCTTCCTAAATCCATGTGAATTCCTCTTCGTAGTTTTTCATTTCACCAGGCCCGTGAAATGATTTGACTTCCAAAATTCAATAAGATTGGGGATATCAAAAGAAAGGGAGTCTCACAAATTCTTTTATTGTGGATATGAATATGTAATTCGCCTCCGAAGATTAATGACGAAAGGTTGGTTTGTTTATCTGCAATTGAAAAAATCAATATCGATTGGATCCATTGATATGCGTTTTTTCTTTCATCTGCTTAAACGATTGCCGTGAGTAAACTTATAGGAATAATTGGATTTCACTTAGTTACAAGACTTAGTTACAAGCAAGAAATAATAATGAAGAAATGAAAATTATACAATTTTTTTTTGCATTTTTCATTTTTACATTTTTATAGGGCTATACGGACTCGAACCGTAGACCTTCTCGGTAAAACAGATCAAACTTATTATTATTAAAATGATCTGAACTGTTTCAAAAACCCAACATGCATTTTTTTTGCATTGGGCTCTTTCATTAACTGATATTTATATCAGTTAGTCTGCCATTTTTTTTCTTGACAGAAAAAAAGATAAGGAAATGGCTCCATGTGCTCTGATTCATTATTTGGGAGCATTACCAAAGTGTTTCAAAGGTGGGATTATCTTGACGTAGGTCTGTCTCTGGCCTAGATCAACCTAAGTTAAATGAAGTCTCTATCGTTCTGCTTAAAAAATCAAATATGAAACTTCATACACCTTAAAGTTCATATGACGAAAAGAGATTTTTTTGAGGTCCTTATACTCATTATGCCTAGCATTGAATAGACTGGGTATTCACCTTATCAAGATCTCAAATCAATGATGGGGTCTGTTTGGCACCTCCTAAATGGGCGTCCAAATTGGACCGAACCCTTTGTCAGGCTATGGTTCCCTCAAAGTTATGGAGTAAGACATCGATTTCTCAACAAGATCAATTTTTCTGATTGTATGATGAACTCCCTTGAAAAACATTGGCGCGCGTGTAAACGAGTTGCTCTACCAACTGAGCTATAGCCCTTAGTGCTCTTAGTGCTTGTGATACATATTTTATCATGTAGATAAATTCTTGTCAAGATAAATATTCCATGATCCAACATCAACAATCTTTGATCTCTTTGAGTGGTATTCCTTAGATTAGTATTGCTTATAAGTAATATGATATTTATAATCCATCGACAGGATGGGTTTCATTTGGTTCTCTTTGGGATGATAAATGACCTACTTAACTCAGTGGTTAGAGTACTGCTTTCATACGGCGGGAGTCATTGGTTCAAATCCAATAGTAGGTAAAACTTATTAGATACCATTGACTCTGGTATCTAATAAGGTTTACGACCCACCTTTAGTGATATTTTTTTTTTGATTTTGTATCTTTTCTATTTCATTTTTTAATTTTAATTTT